ACTTGAATTCAAATCCCCACCGAACTTAAATGCGGATTGATATTTTGTTGGAAAAATCCAAGAATCCGGATTGAATTCTCGTGTCGTAAGAAAAATAAAAAAAATTTTTCTTTTATTGAACGTGTTGATTCATATTTATTTTTACTACTTTCTCATATAGATTTTATCATATCATCATATTCTATTCATTTCATTTTTATTTTATTTTTATTCGACCCTCCCGGAGTTCATTCTCCGGGCAACTCCCTTTAAGCGGTGGATTCCTTTCAACTTACTTCTTTTATGATCTCATTGGAAATCATATAAAGACAATTCCTATTTGATATAGCTATTTGTGCAAGTATTTTACGATTAAGAAGCAACTGTCTCTTGTACAGATCATTTATTAATCTACTATAACTATAGCATACCCCCCTTTCACGAATTGCTGCATTTATTCGAGTGATCCACAAACGACGAAAATTGATTTTTTGCTTATCCCTATCCCGATGAGCCGAAACCAAAGCTCTTATTTTTTGTTGAGTAATAGTTCGAGTAAGTCTTGAATGAGCCCCCCGAAAGCTTGATGCAAATAAACGAATTTTTGTTCTACGTCTCCGAGCGATATATCCCCGTCTAATTCTGGTCATTGAATAAATGAAACTTTAATGAATAACTAATAGATTTCCTTTCTTTTAGTTATTCTTTTGCCCCTTTCCTAGTATATTAATAACAAAACGGATTTTTCCAATGTATAAACTAAAAATTCCAATGGCTTTGGCTACTATAACCTTCCCAACCACTATTTTTTATTTTTTCTAGGCATTTCACCTCGAAATACGAAATTGTACTATATATACTAGGTATTAAAAAAATAGCACTGATAAAGAAATAGTGGATTCCATCGTTTCTATGGTTACTTCTTAAACGGTGAGGTCTTCTCTATACACCGGAGCCTTTACTTCATTTAATCAATGTTATTGCTAACTTGTATAGTTCGCATTCTTCGGCTCTACCCATGAATTATTCAGTAATAGGTCTTTCACAACGAGCTCTACCTATACAGTAACGGTATTTAATTATGAAGGTTGGCTGGGTAGCTGACCCTGTTAGTCCGTTCTTACAAGAGGCGTCTATGTTAACTAAGATTTCCTCCGCTTAATGGATAGCCATTTGCTACCAATGGAGAATTGCTTCTCATCTTGAATTGAGGTGAGTGGATTTACACCAATAGAAACCATAAATTTAATACACAATAAAAGGGATCTGATTCATTTTCTTATTTTTAGATAGGAAATGTAGTTCGTTTTTCCCTTCTATCCTATTTGATCATTGATATTCGAACATTGTTCTCTTTCCTTTGTTCTAGTTCATGATCTGATGAACGAGTCGCACATACACCCTAGTACATGTTCCTCGACGCTGAGGGCATCCCCGAAGCGCGGGGGATTTTGTGACATTTCTAATTGGCTGTCTTGTATTTCTAATAAGTTGTTTAATCGTTGGCATGTTGAATTATATACATAATGGGCTGGTTTAGATCGATCCTAACCGGATGATTTTGAATTACTTTTATTCAATAGATTCAATAGAAGAGTAAATAAAAGTCATAGAATATTAAACTCGGCAGGGTTAACTTCAAATCACGAATTGACGCTAAATACAGGCTATTGTCATTCAACCGCTACAAGATCAACAATCCCATAAGCTTGGGCCTCTGTTGCTGACATAAAAATATCTCTTTCCATGTCTTCGGTTACAGCCCATATGGGTTTGCCCGTTCTTTGTACATAAACCCTTGTCAGGGTTTCACGCAGTTTCAGCAGTTCTCCCACTTCCAGGATGAATTCTCCCGTTGCTACTTCAGAAAAAGAACCAGCAGGTTGATGGATCATTACCCTGATGATATAAGATAATAAAAGGTTTCTCTATTTCGCATGATGAGGGGAAGATAAAAGAAACATAAAAGAATAACAAGAAAAAAAAGATAGAATTGAACAACCGTACGGGCATTTTGCATTGCATACGGCTTTACAATAAAATTGACCCTTACCATTCATCAAAGAAATAAAAAAATAGGATCGATCAGACCCCGGTCGGTAAATGATCAACTTACCACCCTTCCTTTCGGAGGAATTCAAAAATACTATGATGGCTCCGTTGCTTTATATATTTATTATATTTTTTTGTCTGTGATTTGTCTGTCATTCAGCAATCCCAAAGTTGCTTTTTTATTTGATCAAATAAACTAAGGAAAAAAGAATCTTATTTTTTTTTCGCTCTATAAATATTGTTAAGAGACCCCTGTTGTGAAAAAAATTTGTGACGCTGAACTGGACTTCCGATAATAAAATAGGAAATACCTTTTTCTCATATTACTCTCTCGATACATAATCTAATGTTTTGAAAACAAAATTCCTTATATCGAATTCAAAGTGCCATGCTATTATTACTTAATATTCATTTTTCATATGGCGAAGGCATAGTCTTCTTTTTTCTCTCAAATAAAAGCCTCATTGGC